ATTTGTTCGACACTATATTTTGATTCTGCCCTTCTAAAAGGAACATCGGCTCGAACAATTCCGTCTCCGTCTACCAAAACAACCGGAAATGTTTCAAAAAAAGTAGGCATACGACGTACAAAAAGTTCATGCCCTTCTTTATCTCTAAAGATAGGGTGTCCTAACCAACCAACAGCTACGCCATCCCCATTATCCATTGAACCCGCTCTGAACAATCCCCCCTTTGCCGGATTATTGCCGATGTAATCATAAAAAGCTAATTTTTCAGGAATTTTAGACCAAACCTCAGATAAACTTTTATTTTCAGCTAACCCAGCACTAACTTTTCGATATATTTCTTGTTGGAAGTATCCTTGATCCCACTGATAACGAGTAGGACCAAATAATTCAATCGGGGTAGTTGCTGATCCATACCACATAGTTCCAGCAACGACAAAAGCTGCAAAAAAGACAGCAGCGATACTACTGGAAAGGACGGTTTCAATATTTCCCATGCGTAATCCTTTGTATAGACGTTGGGGCGGACGGACACTAAGATGGAATAGACCTGCCAATATGCCCAAAGTTCCTGCTGCAATATGATGAGAGGCTATTCCTCCCGGAACAAAAGGATCAAAACCTTCCACACCCCATACTGGATTTACAGCTTGCACCCTTCCCGTTAGTCCATAAGGATCGGATACCCATATTCCGGGACCGTACAATCCTGTTACATGAAATGCGCCAAAACCAAAGCAAGCGACCCCTGATAGAAATAAATGAATTCCAAAGATCTTGGGCAAATCCAAAGAGGGTTTTCCTGTACGCTCATCACAAAAGAGTTCTAGATCCCAATACACCCAATGCCAAATAGCTGCTAAAAAGCACAACCCAGAAAACACAATATGTGCACCAGCCACACCTTCGTAACTCCAAATACCCGGATTCGTTATAGTCCCCCCTGTGATACTCCAACCACCCCACGAATTGGTTATTCCTAAACGAGTCATGAAGGGTATAACGAACATACCCTGTCTCCACATTGGATCAAGAACAGGGTCAGAAGGATCAAAAACCGCTAATTCGTATAGAGCCATCGAACCGGCCCAACCAGCAACCAAAGCTGTATGCATTATATGGACAGAAATTAAACGGCCGGGATCATTCAATACAACCGTATGAACACGATACCAAGGCAAACCCATAGAACCCCCCCTTTTTTTTTCAATTAAAAATAGACGCTATTTAACTTTATTGCACTGTAAAAAAACCATACTATAATACCTTACTTTACTTTTTTAGTGGATTATCTCGATAAAAGGATTACTATTTGTTCGTAGCAACAAAAAGAAGCAGATTTATTCTACACCCGATAAGTACCAATGCGCAATGGTAAGACGTTGAAAGCATTTTAGATGAGTAACTTCATCTAGATTTGTTCATAATACAAAGGAAAAGACCTATTTGTAACAAATTTCCTTTCTTCATTCTGTCTTTATTTTTTATGAACTTATTTTTTATTTTCATCTCTGGATAAAATAGGATAAAAGAGAAACGATTAGTAAGATAATAAACCTATTTTTACGCTTTCACATCAAAGTGAGATATACTACTTCATTTTTATTTCGTTTAATGCCTATTGGTGTTCCACAAGTAACTTTTCAAAATCCTGGAGACGAAGAGGAATCATGGATTGACTTATAGTGCGACTTGTCCGATCTATTTGGAAATATGGTATTTCCCCGTTCTCTTCCCCGATTGAGATATCCTCTCTTTCGACCAAGAAAAATTGATTGAATCATCAAAAATTTGGAGCGTGAAATGGAAATGCAACGAAGAAAATTAAATCTATCTTCTAGGGGATATACAGATTAATATTAGCAATTAGACTAATTTATGGTTGCTTTGGTTCGAACAATAAAATTAAATATCCAGGCTCTGTTTATAAAAAACCAATTCGTAATATATCTATGATTTTTAGTTACTATCATATTCGATTAAATTCTATTTATTATATAATCTTCGATTTATAATTTATAATATAAACAGAAGTGATCTCACTCTGTTAATAAATAATAAATAATAAATTGAGTAATGTGATGAATGCATTGAATAATTAATATTTGGCGGGAGACATGAAATAAAATTTCATTGAAAAAAAAAATAAGTTGTAACAAAAAGGTGTAGTATTCGGATATTAGGCCTATAATATGTAAATCAAAACCGGTCAGATCTTTACTCGGAGTAGAGCAGAAACCTAAAATAATTCAAGAAGACCATCCAGGAACCAGAAAATTACATCGTGATTGGAATTGAATTCCGATGAAAGAATACATCAATGATAAGTTAGTCCGAAAGGTTTAGTGAATTCTTTTTTTTTAATAAAAAAAACTAGAATCTATACATTGATTCTTTTTTTTTTCGCGATGTGTCTTGAACCGTATGCATTAAAAGATGCATGTACGGTTCAGAGGGAATACAATTTTATCCCACTCAACCGACTTTATCGAGAAAGAGTAATTTTTTTAGGACAAGAAGTGGATACCGATGCCTCGAATCAACTTATTGGTCTTATGGTATATCTTAGTGTAGAGGATGATACCAAGGATTTGTATTTGTTTATAAACTCTCCCGGCGGATCGGTAATACCTGGATTAGCTGTTTATGATACTATGCAATTTGTGCAACCAGACATACAAACAATATGCGTAGGATTAGCCGCTTCAATGGGATCTTTTCTTCTGGTCGGAGGAGAAATTACCAAACGTATAGCATTCCCTCACGCTTGGCGCCAATGAGTTTTTTAGTTGATTTGCGATAAAAAATAAAAGAAGACAAAACTATGCCTTCGCGATATATGAAATATAAATATTAAGTAATAATAGCATGGCACTTCGAATTCGATTTTAAATTCTTTTTTTTTCAAAAGCATTAACTTATGTATCGAAAAAGTAGTATGAGGCAAAGGATATTTCCTATTTTATCTGATATATCAGGAGACCCATTTCAGCGTCACAAACTTTTTTGTTTTCACACCCAAAAACTCTTAACAATATATATATATTATTCTGAAAGAATACGAAAAAAAAAAAGAAATTTTGGGATTGCTAAATAACAGAGGAAATAAATATATAAAGCAACGGAACCATCGTAGTATTTTTTAACTACTCCAAAAAGAAGGGTGGTTATTGGATCATTTACCTATGTGATAGACCTTATCAATTTATTTTATAAGAGGGAAAAAAAAAGGAATAAAAGTGAATTCCATTGTAGAGCCGTATGCAATGTGGAAAAGAAGCCTGTACGGTTGTTCTATTTTATCTTTTTTATATCTTATTATAAATAATATTATTCTTTCGAGATATAATACTGATTTATTATGTTATTTCATCAGGGTAATGATCCATCAACCCTCTAGTTCTTTTTATAAGACAACGCTGGTAAATTTTATCCTGGAAGTGGAAGAACTACTGAAGATGCGCGAAACCCTCACAAAGGTTTATGCACAAAGAACGGGAAAATCTTTATGGGTTGTTTCCGAAGACATGGAACGAGATACTTTTATGTCAGCAACAGAAGCCCAAGCTTATGGACTTATTGATCTTGTAGCGGTTGAATAAAAAAAAAATAAGAGCGATTTTACGTAAGTATGCAATTTAATTTTTTATCTTCTTATCGGGGTTAAAACAATATTATAAATATTATATAACTACATTAAAAAAAAGTATTCATTATTATCCGGTTAGGATCGATCTAAACCATCCCATTATGTATATGATTCAATATGCCAACTATTAAACAACTTATTAGAAAGACACGCCAGCCAATCAAAAAAGTCACGAAATCCCCCGCTCTTGGGGGATGTCCTCAGCGACGAGGAACATGTACTAGGGTGTATGTGCGACGCGTTCATATCGTGGACTGATCCAAAAGAATTGATCCAATATAAGTGATTAGTAACAGTAATATAGGATCGAATATAAGGATACCATTTACTATACGAAGAGTGAAAATATCTAAAAAAAAAAGATCTATCATATCCTTCTATTGTGGTATCAAATTAATTTATGGTTGATATTGGTACAAATCCAATCACTTACAGATCTAATTTAAGATGAAAAAGAATTCCCCATTAATAGCAAATAGTATTCATTAAGCAGGGAAATGCTATTTAAAAAGTAGAAAAATTATACCCTTGACTCCTGCAAAAACGGACTAACAAGGTCAGCTACTCAGCAAATTTTCATAATTAAATAAAATACCGTTACTTTATAGGTGGGTCTCCTTGTGAAAGACCTATTACTTGATAATGATGGGTAGAGCCAAAGAGTGTGAACTGTACAAGTTAACAATAGTATTGATTAAATGAAATGAGGGAGGGGGCTCCGGTGTATAGAGAGGACCTCGCCGTTAAGAAGCAACCATAGAAACGAAGGAAACCACTATACTTTTTTCTATTTACTACTTTTTTTATTATGTTTTTTGATACCTAGTATCAATACAAGTTATTATTTCGAGGTGAGAAGCCTATAAAAAAATCGTGGCCAGGAAGGTTAGAGTAGCAAAAGCCGTTGGAATTTTTATTTTATACACTGGAAGAATCCGTTTTGTTATTAATAGACTAGGAAAGCTAAAGGAAATAACTGAAAGAAAAGAAATTAATTAGTTATTCATCAAAATTTCATTTAATTTATTCAATGACTAGAATTAAACGAGGATATATAGCTCGAAGACGTAGAACCAAAATTCGTTTATTTGCATCAAGTTTTAAAGGGGCTCATTCAAGACTTTCTCGTACTATTGCTCAACAGAAAATAAGAGCTTTAGTTTCGGCTCATCAAGATAGAAGTAGAAAAAAAAGGGAGTTTCGTCGTTTGTGGATTACTCGCATAAATGCAGTAATTCGAGCCTATAAAATATACAATAGTTATAGTAGATTAATACATAAGCTGTACCAAGGACAGTTGCTTCTTAATCGTAAAATACTTGCACAAATAGCTATATTAAATAAGAATTGTCTTTATATGATTTGCAATGAGACCTTAAAATAAGATAAAGAGGTTTCAATTAATCCCCGGTAATGTTTTAAGCGAAGTTCCCTGTTGAGTTAATTTGGGAAGGTAGAGTAGAAATTAGTATGGTAAAATAGGATATAATAGGATCATGATAAAGTCGTCACACTGAACAAACACATTCAATAAAAAAAGATTTATTCCCAAAGTATTTTTTTTCTTACGATACAACAATAAAATATTTATTTATTTTTTTAACAAAATGTCAATTCGTATTTTTAGTCGGATTGAAGTTTTTTTTTGATTCAATTGAAGAGCAAGCCTATTTATTTTTAATTCTAAGGCCTGTAGTTCTAGGAGTTGACTCGTTTCTTTCAAATTCTTTCTCATTATTAAGAAAAGGTAACAAAGATAAAATACGAGCTTGTTTTATAGCAATAGTAATTAATCGTTGTTGTTTTAAGGTCAATCTATTCACTCGCCTAGATAATATTTTTCCTTGTTCACTAATAAATCGACTAATTAAACTCATATTTCTATAATCAATCCGATCCCCCGATTGTATCGGGGGCAAACGCCTACGAAAAGATCCCTTAGATTTAAGAAAGAGCCGTTTAGTTTTATCCATGGTTTTTTTATTCCTTGTCCTGAAAATCTTAATTCTATTTTGATCGTATCAAAAATGATTTCGAATTAAAAAAAAGTATTTCTTTTTTATTTTCTATTTAAATAAATATAGGATCTATTATATATAATTTTTGTTCTATAAAAAATATTAATATATAATAATTAATAGATATAATATGTGGCTTTTATTTTTTCTTGGAAAGCAAGCCGGACACACCAGCGGTCGGTTAGACCTAGTTCTTTATCTCCCCATGAATCGTATGTTTGTAACAAGAGGTACAGAATTTTTTCAATTCCAATCGACTAGGCGTATTATAGCGATTTTTTTGAGTAATATACTGGGAAATGCCAATTGAGTTCTTATTAACCCGGTTTTGAACACAACGGGTACATTCCAAAATAATTGTTACTCGGGCATCTTTACCCTTGGCCATGAACCTCCTTTTGGTTTTTGATTAACTCAACTGGTCTATTTTTCAATTTTCCTATCCCAAGCGAATAAAAAAAAAGGAAAGAATAAATAGAAATTGCTAGATTGAAATCCAATATTTCGTTGCAATATATCAATATAGTAATAATAAGGAATATAATGATTTCTAACTCTATACTTAGAATTGCTGTACAATATTTAATTTTTCGGTGAATTATCTTGTATTATTATGATATTGTTGTCACATCTATTCAATTTTCTTTCTCACGCTATTAGTAATTAATTAATTTTTGGTCCCGGAACCCGGAGTTCATAGTTTCGCTAGGTCAAATCTGGTTTTATTCTTTTTTATTTTCCATTAGAAAAAAAGAAGAGTAAGTAGGTGGGTTAGGCACATATTTTTTATTGTAGCTCTAATTTTATTCGTGCCTGAATTACTATAATGAAAAAAAGGGGAAGATTAACGCATCTGGAAATAAACGATTGATCTCTATCAATAAACCTGCTAAAGAAACAAACCATAGAGTACTTACTACCGGTGCCACGGAAAGATATGTTTTGAAATCTCGCATGTAAAATCCTCCTGCTTTTTTTGTGATTTTATTCTAATTTGTAATACCTATTAATACCTATATAGTATTACATATATAACCAGATGTGTATATGTAGTTAATGGCTAACACTTGTATTTCTACGCAGAATCCATAATGCAGATTGAAATATACAACAATTCAGTAAATATTCCTTAAAAAAAAAAAAAGAAGAATTGACAAGTTAATATATCAATAAAAGAAATAAATATGTGGAAAAGAAGACAGGGATTCTCTACAATGACACTGTATACCAATTGAAAGGGATGTAGCGCAGCTCGGTAGCGCGTTTGTTTTGGGTACAAAATGTCACGGGTTCAAATCCTGTCATCCCTACCTATTACTTAACTTATGAGAAGTTAAGAAGGGGTCAATTGATAGTGATTAAAATTGAATATACATAAGCAATGTTTAATTTTATACTTTATGCTAGTATCTCTATCCAACACAGGTTGGGTAACAAAATATTTTTTGTGATAATAAAGCGCTCTTAGTTCAGTTCGGTAGAACGTGGGTCTCCAAAACCCAATGTCGTAGGTTCAAATCCTACAGAGCGTGATTATATCATCCTTATTTGTTAGGTTCAAAATAAAATGGAAATAGTTGAACAGCTATTTTAATTTGACCTCCTGTTTGCTTTAATCTACGGGGGGTCAATCAAAAAAAAATAAATGTTAATTAATCAATAAATGTTAATTAATCAAAGGTCCAATTGATCGCCACGTCTGTATTGTAAATATGCAGTTACGAATAATCCAGATAAAGTAATAGGAATTAGACCCAAGACGATTCCAAATAGAAAAACTTCAATCATTTCAATTTCTTTGAAAGGTGAAAAGAGAGGTAATATTTATCCTTAGAA